GGCATAGGTCAACTAAATAGTATTCCCATAGCAATTGGAGTTATGGATTTTCAGTTTATGGGAGGTAGTATGGGATCCGTAGTAGGTGAGAAAATAACCCGTTTGATCGAGTATGCTATTAATCGATCTCTACCTGTCATTATTGTGTGTGCTTCTGGAGGAGCACGCATGCAAGAAGGGAGTTTGAGCTTGATGCAAATGGCTAAAATATCTTCTGCTTCATATGATTATCAATCAAATAAAAAGTTATTCTATGTATCAATCCTTACATCTCCTACAACTGGCGGAGTTACAGCAAGTTTTGGTATGTTGGGAGATATCATTATTGCTGAACCTAATGCCTATATTGCGTTTGCGGGCAAAAGAGTAATTGAACAAACATTGAAAAAGACAGTACCTGACGGTTCACAAGTGACTGAGTATTTATTCGATAAGGGCTTATTCGACCCAATCGTACCACGTAATCTTTTAAAAGGTGTTCTCAGTGAGTTATTTCAACTACAGGGTTTCCTTCCCTTGAATCAAGATTCAAAAAAAAATATTTTAATTTAAAATTAAAAAGGGGTTGAAATTCTTCATTTTAAAATGGAAGTATAGCACTAGGTTCAGTTATTTTGATTTGTAGCGAATAAGCATTTAGTTTATTGTAATCAAAAAAACAAAACTAGGAAGATGGTGTTTTCTTTTGGGACATCAGTTATAAGTGTAGTAAGAGTCAGAAGTTTTGGATAATTACTTTTTTACCCGAATCCTTTTTTTTATTCGACCCCCCCTTCCTGATTAGGAATAAGCATCTCTCTATCGACAAGATAAAAAAGAGTTTCTTTCTCCTTCTGAGAAATCGGGTAAATAAAAAAAAAATTTATCCCTACTTTCATGACATATTCATATTATAGAACAACGAAAAATATATAAAAAAATATAGAAAGAAAAATAAAATATAAAAACAAATCAAATTAAAATATAGAATATATAATCAAACTAAGAAGAATATAAGAATGAATATAGAATGATAATAAAGAATAATAAGAATATAGAATATAAGAGAATATAGAATATAAGTTATTTCTATTTACCGAGAACCCCTGTTTTTCACTAGGAATCCCTGTTTTGTTTGTTGGATAAGATTGGTTAAAGTCGCAAATTCATAAAAAATTCTTTTCTTTCAAAACAAACAAAGGTTTTTTGAAAGAAAAGATATAAATAAAATTAAGGATGGGAAAAGAAGAATAAAATTGATGAAAGTGGACTGTCATACATATTCGTGTAGAAAGAGGAATAGGTAAACTTCATTTAGTTCTACATTCCTTGTACTTATTTATTTTTATTATTAAGTACTTTAATATTAAGAATATTAAGATTATATTCATATTTTTTATAATAGGTAGACGTATCATAACATAAGATATCTTTATAATTATAATAGGTACAAATATGAAAGGTACAAATATGAAATCGAGGTACCCGTTCTATGATAGATTTTAACTTTCCCTCTATTTTGGTTCCTTTAGTGGGCCTAGTCTTTCCGGCAATCGCAATGGCTTCTTTATCTCTTTATGTCCAAAGAAATAAGATTGTCTAAAAATGATGGGACCAAATCTCATCAATTTATTTCAACGCTGGATCATCATACAAATACTTTTTTAGTGTAATATGGTAGGATATATGATATGTGGCCTTTCCGAAAACAAACGGAAAAATTGTTATGTATACTAATGCATAATATATGCATTAATGTATGTATATGCGGTTATAGCTTAATCAATATCAATTAAATTCAAAATGATCAGCAAATATTTTTTTTAAATCTTTGAAATAGAAACTCAATGTATCTAACCAATTATTCCTAATGGTTCATGTCAGAATACTGCTAGTTGATGGAAGTTATTTCGGAATCAAGCAAGAAAAGTCAAATCTATTTGGGTTATTTTCTCAATTCTAATCGAATGCAACTGGATCTAGTATAGTATGAATTGGCGATCAGAACATATATGGATAGAACTTATAACGGGGTCTCGAAAAACAAGTAATTTTTGCTGGGCCTGTATCCTTTTTTTAGGTTCACTAGGATTCTTAGTGGTTGGAACTTCCAGTTATCTTGGTAGGAATCTGATATCCGTATTTCCTTCTCAGGAAATTGTTTTTTTCCCACAAGGGATCGTGATGTCTTTCTATGGGATCGCAGGTCTATTCATTAGTTCTTATTTGTGGTGCACAATTTCATGGAATTTAGGTAGTGGTTATGACCGATTCGATAGAAAAGAAGGGATAATGTGCTTTTTTCGTTGGGGATTCCCTGGAAAAAATCGTCGCATCTTCCTTCGTTTCTTTCTGAAAGATATCCAATCAATCAGAATAGAGGTGGGAGAGGGTCTTTTTACTCGTCGTGTCCTTTATATGGAAATCCGGGGTCAAGGAGCCATTCCCTTGACTCGTACTGATGAAAATTTTAATCCACGAGAAATTGAACAAAAAGCTGCCGAATTGGCCTATTTCTTGCGCGTACCAATTGAATGAAATGAACTGAAGAATAAATCTCAGCATGAGAGAAGAACTTACTAATTATCTTTTTAAGACAACTGCAGCTTCTTAAAAATGTTCATTCCGACAAAGGATGCTATATTCTATTTTACCGTTCCGTTGAGGCAGCAGTTCACATACATTATACATCTCAAATACAAATAAAAAAACCAGGAGGACGCATAAAGAATAAAAAAAATATAATTATAATAATAATTAATATTAATTATAATATAAATTATAATATAATAATAATTTATATATAATATATATTAAGTATTAAGATAAGTATTAAGAATAAGTATTAAGAATTTAAGTATTAATATAAACTATAAACTATTTGTACACCAAAAGTACACCAAAATATACGCATATACATGGCCCCCAGCTTAACTCTTTTATACTAATTAAAGGTCTAATAAGTTTCATTAAGAAGTCTAATCTAAGTTAAGTATAGATTCATCAAATATCTTACCTTTTGTTTTCGTAAAAACAGAATTCTTCCTTTTAGTTCCCTGATTTTGAATTGATACCCTATCCCCGTGCTGCGATTAAAAAGTTAAATCTTTCGAATTCGAAATAGAAATAAAAGAATTAAAGGATCTGGTAGGGTTCGTCTTAAAATAAAAATAATATTCGTTACTTAAAATGGATTTTCGAGTCTTCATCGAAAGGAATAAATGAAGATGGAATTGGTTACAATTTTCCTAATTGGATTCAGGAATTTCTCTATAACTTAAGTGACACAATAAAAGCTTTTTCTATTCTTTTAGTTACTGATTTATGGATCGGATTCCACTCGACCCATGGTTGGGAACTAATGATTGGTTCGATATACAACGATTTTGGATTGGCTTAGAACGATCAAATTATATCTGGTCTTGTTTTCACTTTCCCAGTGATTCTAGATACAATTGTGAAATATTGGATCTTCCATTTTTTAAATCGTGTATCTCCTTCCCTTGTAGTAATTTATCATTCAATGAATGAATGAAGAATTCATTAGATCTCTTGATATCAATCAAATCATACTTTTGCTTCGTGTATAAAGAAATCGTTTTAAATCTTACTTATTTTTTATACTTCTACCTTTACCTTTTCAGTTCAAGGTATTCATACCATATTACACCAGTACAATTCTTTCAGTACAATCAATACAATGGCAAACTTGTGGATAGGGAATTCTACTAGCTACCTATCGAATTTATTGTAGAAATTCCGGGATCTATGATTGGACTATGCAAAATAGAAATACTTTTTCTTGGGTAAAAGAACAGATGACTCGATCCATTTCTTTATCGATCATGATATATGTAATAACTCGAGCATCTATTTCAAATGCATATCCCATTTTTGCGCAGCAGGGTTATGAAAATCCACGAGAAGCGACTGGTCGAATTGTATGTGCCAATTGCCATTTAGCTAATAAGCCCGTGGATATTGAAGTTCCGCAAGCTGTACTTCCTGATACTGTATTTGAAGCAGTTGTTCGAATTCCTTATGATATGCAACTGAAACAAGTTCTTGCTAATGGTAAAAAGGGAGCTTTAAATGTGGGAGCTGTTCTTATTTTACCCGAGGGATTCGAATTAGTCCCCCCCGATCGTATTTCTCCCGAAATGAAAGAAAAGATGGGCAATCTTTCTTTTCAGTCTTATCGTCCTAATAAAAAAAATATTCTTGTGATAGGTCCTGTTCCCGGTCAGAAATATAGTGAAATCGTCTTTCCCATTCTTTCTCCCGACCCTGCTACGAAAAAAGACGTTCACTTCTTAAAATATCCTATATATGTAGGTGGGAACAGAGGAAGGGGTCAGATTTATCCTGATGGTAGCAAGAGTAACAATACAGTTTATAATGCTACATCAGCCGGTATAGTAAGCAGAATAGTACGTAAAGAAAAGGGGGGGTATGAAATAACCATAATTGATGCATTAGATGGACGTCAAGTGGTTGATATTATACCTCCAGGACCAGAACTTCTTGTTTCAGAAGGTGAATCCATCAAGCTTGATCAACCATTAACAAGTAATCCAAATGTAGGAGGGTTTGGGCAGGGAGACGCAGAAATAGTGCTTCAAGATCCATTACGAGTCCAAGGCCTTTTGTTCTTCTTGGCATCTGTGATTTTGGCACAAATCTTTTTGGTTCTGAAAAAGAAACAGTTTGAAAAGGTTCAGTTGTACGAAATAAATTTCTAGATCTAGAGATTCCTTAAACTTGTCGATTGATAGAATTATGTATTGTATGATTCAAAAATTCTGTAAGCCTTTTACTTTTTTTTATTTTTTTATACTGTTTTTTCTTTTGTGAGATGTCTGAAACTCATTACTTGTATACTATTCCTAATAATAGAAAAAAAGCATACAAAGGAATAGAATACAAGGCAAAGACGGGAAAAATGAAAGTAAAAAATATTTCTATAAAGTCTTTTTAGTCTTCCTAATCTTCTATTCGATACAAGACGACACAAGAAAAAT